AAATCTCCAAGATCATTTTTGGAAAAAGAGAGAATAGATTATCTATTTTTAGACCGCATATCCTATTTTGTTTGACACCAAGAAATGAAGTGCTTTCTACAAAAGAAAGTCATTCTCAGAAATGCATTTGTAATAAGATTCTTTCACCAAAATTATCTTTCATGCCCCATCTCTCGATATATATATAGATATATTGTAATTGTAGGGGACCCTAATTAAGGCTAGTAGGGTCCTTAGTCACTGGAAGTAGAAGGCAAGAATGAGGAATAGGCGGTTACAAAATTTCTATGTGTGAATCGAGGGTTCCTAAAGTAAGACTTATCGTAGCTTATCAATTCGTAGAATCTTTTTTCTCCTAAAAATTGAGGAATGTTTGTAAGATAGTAGTAAAAATATCATCGAAAACTTACAGCAGCTTGCCAAACAAGGGCTAAGAGCAAAAAGAGCACAGGTATGACTGGCATAACATCTACGATTGGAGTCAAAAAAGCGTAAGCCTCGGGCAATTTAGCGAAAACAAAACTAATTGAATGAAGGGCAGAATTAAGACAGATACAGATCAAACTAAAGATATTCAGCATAACAAAAATTTCCTTCTTTATTTAATTGTATTTTGATTGACTGATATGATAGAAGGAAAAAAGTAAAGTAATTAAGGTACACCAAAAATCTTTATTTTTCTTTGAATCACCCAATCAAAAAGCCTTCCCTGCTCAAACAAGAGTAGAAGGAATCATACTTTCATACATTATCTTAATTGAATTCTATGTAATGATCAATAAATTCTGTTGGATTCTACAACTACACGTGTGAAATCCTAGCAATAATCCAATCTATTTCATAGAGATTTGAGCGGAAATTGACGAATACCCCAAAACAATATTATTGTTTCTTAGTATGAAATAAAAGCCTAAATGGGGCGTGGCCAAGCGGTAAGGCAACGGGTTTTGGTCCCGAAATTCGAAGGTTCGAATCCTTCCGTCCCAGAGCAGTTTTATTCGAAACTCTTTTTTAGAATTTAGAATAAAACTGCTTCACTTTTTTGTTTAAAACAAAAAAGTGGTATTTCTTGTATTATCGAAATGCTTCCCTGTTTATATATTATATAGAAAATTCTCAAGTAAAAATTGCTATTAACCTTTTGACCCAATGACTATTCATGATTCCATATTGAATCAATTCAATACGAGTTTCACACAAGAGAGATGTTATGGTAAAACTTCGCTTAAAGCGCTGCGGTAGAAAGCAACGTGCGACTTGAAGGACATGATCGTCTGTGGACTCTCACATCCGCCATCTTTGAGAAAAATAAAGATGTTTCTTGGCTCGACATAGTTTGTCCCGTTCCACGAGACCAACCCCTTTTTTTTGCTGGGTTGTAAATAATAGCTGATGGAGCTCGAGCATAACTTTATTCAGTTCTCAGGGAAGGGGATCTAGGGTTAGTGTCAATCAATAAGTGGGAATAACTTCGTAAGTATAGTGTCAATATCAAAATCGAAAACATCCAAATTCAACAAAATTTCCTTGAAACTTTTGTTGGAATTGCGAAAACTATTTGGATTTCGATCATAAGTCTATCACACGGGAATCCACCGTTCATATGATTCTTCGCTAGAAAGAAATCGCAAAAGGTATGTTGCTGCCATTTTGACATGATTAAAGATCATCGAAGTAATGTCTAAACCCAATGATTCAAAGCAAAGATAAAAGATCCCGTAACAAGAAAATGCCCTTTTTTAATTGTCTTAACTATTGGAATCAAAAGGGATTCTAAACGAGACAAATAAAGGGGGGTTAGAGACAGCTCAATAAATGAAATGGTTACGTCTAGGGCCTTTTAGCTCTTTGAGAATTAGACAACTTGAGTTATGAGGACAGATGATTTTTGATTTTTCTTTTTCGGGACGGAAGAAAAAAAAAAACGAATCAAAGCATAGTATAGTAATGAATTTTAAAATTTGAGAGCTCGATTTGGAACTATAAACTATATAATTCAAATCATTCTTTCTCGAGCCGTACGAGGAGAAAACCTCCTATACGTTTCTAGGGGGGGATATTGTGCATCTATATCTATCCCACTGAGCCATCTATCGAATCGTCGCTATTGATGTTCGAGCTGGAAGAGAAGGACGAGATCTCGGAAAAGTGGGTTTTTACGACCCGCAAAAGAATCACACCTATTCAAATGTCCCTTCTATTCTATATTTCCTCGAAAGGGGAGCTCGACCCACAGGAATTGTTCACGATATTTCAAAAAAAGGGCTGTTTAAAGAACTTCGGGTTAATTACACGACCTAAAAAAACAAAAAAAAGACTTAAATAAAATCTTTTGTATGCGGGTGACTGTTTCAGTTTCAAATTTTCATTTGGAATTCCTAGGTTTCGAGGCCTAGGAAGGAACTCACTCGCCAGACAAAAAAAACACGAGATACATCCATGTCATATTTAGTTCCGTCTGAATCAAGAGATCAAAATTATTTTATTTCGATAAAACACATAAAAATGAACACTTATATCAAGTATATATTTTATACTGTAACGCCGCGGATAGTGGACGGTCTTGTCGCAGTTGTTTTATTGCCCATCCTTTTGACTGGTTATCGGTATACATTCCGAGCATCGAGTCAGATCAGGCCAACTCAAACAATTGTTTGCCAGTCGGAGGCAGGAAAAAAGATTGATAAGGTCAAAATGACATCTTCCTTGATTCTTCCATTTCACAAGACTGGGCTTTTAAGTGTTCTTGAGGCGGAAGATCTTGGGCCTCGAATTTTCCGAATCAACCCAATGCTCACCCAAGGGTTTATGCGGGCAAATTCTGGCACTTCACTCGGCAAATTAACCCAACCTTTGGATACTCTCCCACTTGGCGAGGATGTTTCCCTAAGGGAACAAATAGTGGTTGAATCCGAGCTCGATCTGTCGGATTCGGCCGAATCCCTCGATCTGTCAAATGACTCAATAGACTTCTCAAATTACCCTGAGTCTCTGGACCTTGCAATTATCGAGAAACAGAACCTGTTAAAACAAGTTCTGCGAGATTATCAAAACCTCAATTCCAGAATTTATGAGATTTTAACAGTGGTCTCGGAAAACTGGGATGAGGTAGATACCGCATACACTCCAGCGCCTCCTAATTTTAAGGTCTATGACAATCCGTGGTATGAGCCGAATGACCTAGATGTATCCTCATCCGTTTATTTTGGAATAGTTTCTGGAAGAAAACGCTTATTTCATAAAATTTTAGAATTAGCGGGACTGGAAAAACGCATAAAGGAAAGTGCAAGACAAAGGGATCGGCTGGCAGAGGACATTGAAAGGGATGGAAAACTCTTCTGCCACCGCATTTTGGCACTAGAACACGAATTTAAAGATAACTATTTGATACCCGCTGCAGAACTAGCAATCGAAAGATATTTTGAAAATCTTAATAGTCAAATCAAAAGGGGTGACTTGGTGCTTCAGGAGTCTGATGAACAAACTCTCGTTTGTGACTTAGAAAAATTAAAAACGGCTATTAGCTTAATTATTCGTCAAAATCGAGATTTAAGACGCGAGGTAATAAGGGAAATAGAGAATTATTTCCTTAAGAACTCCCGGATTACATTACAACGTCAACAGCACGCTATCAACTCCTTGAGGCAGGAGATAGCGTTGCTGGAAGAAAATAAATCCAATCCAGAATAAATTCGGGGATTGGTCTTTGATGATTCGGGGGACAGAGCAGAGTGTTTCGAGTCTCGGAGGTTTGCTAATTTTAATTTCACAATTGCGAGTTAATTACACGAACTAAAAAAACCAGTAAAGGAAAAGAGGGTTTAGGAGACCCTCTCATATCTCATATGTGAATCGTTTTTTTTTTGAAATTTATTTTCACTAAAAAACGAATAATTACGGCTATACGGAGTCGAACTGTAGACTTTCTCAGTAAAACAGATCGAACTTTTTCTTATCGAAATGATTCGAACTGTATCGGCTCCGCTCAAAGAGTCAAATATGAAACTTTATACACCTTAAAATTCATAGGACGAAAAGATATTAGTTTGAGGCTTTATACTCATTATGCCTAGCATTGAATGTACTGGATATTTACCTTATCAAATATGAAATCAAAGTTGGGTTCCATTTGTAGCCTAACTTGGCACCCAAATCGGACCGAATCAAAAGTCAGGCTCTTGTTCTCTTGTTTCCTCGAATACATAGAGGAAGACCCAGATTTCTCCATAAGATAAATTCGGTTGATTGCATGGCGGACTCCCCTGAAAAACATTGGCGCGCGTGTAAACGAGGTGCTCTACCTAACTGAGCTATAGCCCTTGTGCTACCTATTTTAGCATGTAAAGAATTTCTTGTCAAGATGAATATCCCACATGATAGCTTCGGATCCGTTTCCTGCCATGCCAAGGATTGCTATTGCGTAGAAATAAGATTCCATCTATAATAAATCCATTGATATGATGGGTCCCTTTTGTTTTTCTTTGTGATGATAAATGACCTACTTAACCCAGTGGTTAGAGTATTGCTTTCATACGGCGAGAGTCATTGGTTCAAATCCAATAGTAGGTAGACCTTATTAGATACCGGAGGCACTGGTATCTAATAAGTTTTGCTACCCACCATATTTTTTATTTATTCCCCCCCACTCCTCGGATTCTAGTTCTTTTTTGGTTGGACCAGATTACCATTCCATTTTAGGGGAGTCAATGGGCAGAATCCAAATCCGTCGGATAAACGGAACTTCTTTGGATTATTTGGGCGTACCAAGGAGCTACGAAATAACATCGAGAGCCTCAACCCGTGTCCGAGCTCGTCTGACAGCTAAATTTGCCTCAATTGTTTGTCTCTTGCCTTCAGCTCGACTCAAGTTAGCTTCAGTTATTTCAAGAGTTTGCTGAGCTTCTTGTGGATCAATGTCACTATCCTTTTCCGCATCATTTACTAAAATGGTGATCTCATTATTGCCTATTCTAGCGAAACCACCCATGAGAGCTATTTTTACCCATTGGTCGTTAAGACATATTTTCAAAATACCTATATCTAGAGCTGTAGCAATAGGGGTGTGATTTGGTAATACACCAATTTGGCCACTATTAGTAGATAAAATAATTTCTTTCACTTCTGCATCCCAAACAATTTGATTAGGAGTCAATACACAAAGATTCAAAGTCATTTCTGGCTCTCCACTTCTAAGTTCAGAGCCTTCGCGGTAGCTTCATCGATGGTACCTACCAAATAAAAGGCCTGCTCAGGAAGACCATCTAATTCTCCGGAAAGGATCAGTTGAAACCCCCTAATTGTTTCTGCTAGACCAACATACTTCCCTGGAGAACCGGTAAATACTTCTGCTACGAAGAAGGGTTGTGATAAGAAACGTTCCATTTTTCGTGCTCTTGCTACGGTTAAACGATCCTCTTCCGACAATTCGTCCAACCCAAGGATAGCTATAATGTCCTGAAGTTCTTTATAACGTTGTGAAGTTTGCTTAACTCTTTGCGCAGTTTCATAATGTTCCTTACCAACAATCCGAGGTTGTAGCATAGTTGACGTGGAATCTAAAGGATCTACTGCTGGATAGATCCCTTTGGCAGCGAGTCCTCTTGAGAGTACGGTAGTCGCATCTAAATGTGCAAATGTCGTAGCAGGGGCGGGGTCAGTTAAATCGTCTGCAGGTACATAAACTGCTTGAATAGAAGTTATGGATCCCTTTTTGGTAGAAGTAATTCTTTCTTGCAAAGAACCCATTTCTGTACTAAGGGTAGGTTGATAACCCACAGCAGAAGGCATTCTGCCCAATAAGGCGGATACTTCAGATCCTGCTTGTACAAAACGAAAAATATTGTCGATAAATAAAAGGACGTTTTGTTTATTAACATCCCGGAAATATTCCGCCATGGTTAGGGCAGTTAAACCAACCCTCATACGAGCTCCCGGCGGTTCATTCATCTGCCCATAGACTAGAGCTACTTTTGATTCTGCAATATTTTGTTCATTAATCACTCCAGACTCTTTCATTTCCATGTAAAGATCATTCCCTTCACGAGTACGTTCGCCTACTCCGCCAAATACAGATACACCCCCGTGAGCTTTGGCAATGTTGTTGATCAATTCCATGATGAGTACTGTTTTACCCACTCCCGCTCCACCGAAGAGTCCTATTTTCCCCCCACGACGATAAGGCGCTAAAAGATCCACTACTTTAATCCCGGTTTCAAAAATGGATAATTTGGTATCTAATTCTATAAAGGCGGGCGCAGATCTATGAATCGGAGATGTTGTTCGAGTATCTACAGGACCTAAATTATCAACAGGTTCTCCAAGAACGTTGAAAATTCGTCCGAGAGTCGATCTACCGACTGGAACACTTAGAGGAGCTCCCGTGTCAATCACATCCATTCCTCTCATCAGACCATCTGTAGCACTCATAGCTACAGCTCTCACTCGATTATTTCCTAATAATTGCTGTACCTCACAAGTAACATGAATTTGCTGGCCGGCAGTATCTTGACCCTTCACTACCAAAGCGGTGTAAATATTAGGCATCTTGCCTGGGGGAAAGAATACATCCAGTACCGGACCAATGATTTGAGCGATACGCCCCGGTTTTTTTTCTTCAAGTGTGGAAACTCCAGGACCAGAGGTAGTAGGATTGATTTTCATAATCATAAACAAGTGAAATCGGTCGAAATTTTTTACAAACAAAAAAAGAAAATGTTCGATAGCACGAGCGAGAGCAAGTGGATTGGTTAAGGCAAAAAGAAATGGGAGTTAGTACTTCATTTTGATGGTCGCATCCAACCGAATTCCATTGTTTACTCATTCAATGCGTGAATTTTAAAGTTCAACCAACCCCAACCTATTTTCAAAATATCAAGTAGATGGAGAAGAATCATGCCTGAGGAAGTTTTTAATTTCTCGATCATTCTAAGCAATCCCATCCATATTATCTATGGAATTCGAACCCGAACTCTATTTCTGATTCAGTATTTCTATCGCTTCTATCGCAGTGGCCATTGGTTCTGATTTCAGTATCTAAATTTCCGCCTATTCTTTTTTTACCTTACCTTTTCATGAACGAATTCCAGATAGTTTCACATCTAGGATTTACATCTACAACATAGATCACTGTCAAGAGTGAATTTCTTATTAGTTAGATATTTAGATTCAAAAAAGGAAGGGATTACAAGAAAAACTGAGATTGGGTTGCGCCATACATAGGAAAGAGTATACAATAATGATGTATTTGGAGAATCAAATACAGTGGTCTAGGTCTAATAATGAAGCATTCTGATTAGTTGATTATAGTCTTTGTGAAAGATTCCTGTGAAAGGTTTGATTTCATTCACCGCTAATTCACGTCGAGTAGACCTTGTCGTTGTGCTAATTCTTAATTCATGAGTTGTAGGGAGGGACTTATGTCACCACAAACAGAGACTAAAGCAAGTGTTGGATTCAAAGCTGGTGTTAAAGATTACAAATTGAATTATTATACTCCTGACT